ATCCCGTTATTTTTTCTTTACTTTGACTACAGTAGTTACAGTGCGGGGATCATATTGTTGAACCAACAACAAAGTCGACTCATCCCTGTCCTGATAGAAAGTTTTCGTTTAGTGATCCACAGTTCTATTAGTAAGGAAGGAAAGGAATATAGAATAACCGCGTTGAAGACAGCGTGTACTCGTGTGCTTCGGCTCATGTACTGCAGGGAGGAGAGATAAAGTGAACAGATAAGGTTGAAAGTGAAGTGATCAATAGTTAGCCATCTCTTCCCATTTGTTATATCAGGTTTTCTTATGGTGCACTTGCTCTTTCTCTTACTAGAAGATAGAAAAATAAAGACTATAGTTACACTTTCATCCCCTTCTCAGCTAGCGCGCGCATCCCTGTTGAAGCAGGTTTGCTGTTTTGGTTCTGCAGTGAGTTTTTTTTGTTATTGAGCGGAGAGCGCACGAAAGTTCCTCTTGACTACATACAGTCACTCTAGTAGGGATAGAACCATTGGAAGGGCAGATAATAGGATAACCCTTACCTTAATGAAGCCGACTAAAGCTAAATAAAGTGCTTCGTTTTCTAATGAGATCAGGCTCGCAGCAGCCATTCCCAGCAAGAAAACGTATGCGCTAACGCTTTAGGCGTTCGGGCTAGCGCGCTCCATCCGTTGCTTGTTGGGTTTCCGTTAGTGCTTTGCTTCCGCGGGCTTCTAGGTTCGAGACTATTCTGACTTTCCGCGCTGCTAAGAAGCTGATAGAACCAGAATGGCACCCGCTTTGTGCTTGCTGAACAGTATTAGTTGTACCGTGAAGAGACCAGACTTTTTCACTTTCTCATGCCCCCGTGTCGTGATGATTTTGAGAATGTTCGCTCCTATATTTTGTATCGCAATCCTCTTCCTTGAACTCCGTCTTATCAGAACAACTTATGTCTGAAGAGACAGGCAAGCATGCCTTTAGTCCTGCTTTGCCCAACAATGACACTGTGTGTGCTGCTACCTCTTGTGCTGGGACTTCTTCACCTACTGCACTTCCTGCCAAACCACGCTTTTATACTTACTGCACGAGCTGTGACCATTGACAAGAACGAGTGCCTTATACTTCGTAGGAGGGCTGCTGCTTTGAAATCCAACCTAGTAGTAAGCAATCCGCCAAAAGCAACCAAAATAGAAAGAGTTCTGGGCCGATTCACCTTTCACCTAAAAGACCCTCCGCCCTGGATACTGATGAAAATCAATTTCTTTCCCTCGTGGTCTCTCCAGAGCTAGGGGACATATATTGTTCGGATTATTCGTTCACAATGTTGACCAGGTGCTCATACCCAACAACGGAAAGAAAGTAAAACTTCGAAACTAAGACAAAACGCTTTTAAGCATCATTCAGATCGAGAAACTCCAATCGAATAACCTAAGGGAACAGGATTTCGCCCTAAAGGGGGCTGATTGTTGTTTCGGGCACTAAAAGTAGTTCTTAGGCTAGGCGCTGCGATTTTACACTCTTCGGGTAAACCCGGAGTAAAGAGACAAAGAACTTATCGCAAAAAGACCACTTCGAGCAGATGTCACGAGCTCAGAACACTACACCTGTCTATGTCAATAGAGACAGACCATAGAGTAGTGCGACAAACAGGCAGGCACGCCTGAACATTCTTTCAAGTCGGAGGTTGATCCAACAGATGTGACTGCGGATTGCTCTTTTGGAAGGGCAGGGTCAGATCTGGAAAGGAAGTAAGCCCGATTTCACGGTAAATAGCATCGGAGATCGTCTCCTACCGGACTGTCTTTTTCGGGCTTTCGCGGAGCCCCCCGCTAACGGGGCATCAGTGGGGCTACGAGTCGGCCTCAGGAGACCAACCTCTTTTATAATTGTGCTCGCTAGCCTTCCACGCCATCGGGTTATCCGGTCCCGCACGGGTGCTTCTGACACCTTCTCGCGTATATGAAAGTCGACCCTCGAAAAGATGAAAGCATTCGATCTATCAGGCTGGTTAAGTAATCAATCATCCAGCTGAATTCGATATATAATAAAAGAGGAAGACTTCGCTTAGGGTTGCTAAGCTCGCTTCGACGCCTTTATTTATTTTTTTTTCTCAGAGGTCTTGTTGTGAGTTGAGAAATGTAGGGCTGTACGCCGGACCATCTAAGGAAGCGGATCTCTATCTACAGGGATTCTAGGCTCTTTTACACCCACGGGAAAGCGTATCGAAAGTCGCAACTTTCAAACTTAGCCTAGCCGATTTTGTTGTTGGGTTTGTTGTGTTCCTTATTACTGCTCTAAGACTTTCGTTCAGTGACATTCCAAGGGTTGATTTGAGCGCTTAGGGCCATTGGAAGGGGGCTTTCCGAGAGGGCTTCCTTCGCTAGGAAATCGGACTATTCTACCGCTACTGACTGACTGGACTTACATCCAGGGAGTGAATTCTCTAGGTTAGGTGAGCTCTTTGCTCCTGGTAGACCGGTTGGTGTTCATCAGTCAGAAAGCTTCTTTTTTTGACTGACGTAATGGATTTGCCCTTCCTTCCTCCTTCAATTCCAACAACCTAAATAGGGCGGCTTTCTACTTTATGCTTTAAACTACCTCTAAACTATCTATTTTATATCCTCCCTGTCAGCTAACAATTTCCTTTCACTACAGCTAAAAGCTAACCAGGGAATAAGGAAGATATTTTACTTATTCCCCTTTCCCGTCCGTACTTTTTGACTGTATGTAGAGAGGACCGCCTATTCGAAGGTCTTTTCTCTTTATTTCCATGCCACCCGTGTAAAGAAAGCAGTCTCCATGAATGCTATGCCTTTTTATTTGACCTCTCCCTATCCCTATACGCTGGCTGTATCGAGTGTATCATCCATGTACGTCTAATCTAAGGTAGGAGCACCTAAAGCTATGACTTGAAGAATATCCGTAATGGAATGCATCTCCTTTTTTTTTTAAGAAAGGGACATCCAGTACATCTTGTAAAAGAAAAGCTAATGCATCGGTTAAAACCAGAGTGGGAGAATAAGCTAAGCTTTCTTTAACGTTAAGTTTACTAGGAACCTTTGAAAAGTCTTAGTTCTTTGATCTAGATTGATAAGCTTCATTCCCAACCTATACGCCTGGGTAACCATTCCTCAAGAAAAGTCTCGTTAAAAGGCTCAGGCCACTCCTCTAGTGAAGATAGCCAGTCAAAAGGAAGTCTAGTTATTGCAGTTGCGGAAGGTAAGCTCTTTATCGTACGAAAACACTAAATTCAATAAGGAAAGTTCGCTTGGAAACATAGGTTTCTTTCCTTCTACTCCTCACTCACTTAAAGTTTAGTAATAGTACGGAAAGAATTAGCATTGTTGGTTGGAACTTCCTCGATACAGGTTCTCTTCAGAGCAGGAAAAAACAACCAACACCTTTCCCCAGCGGGATAGAATCTAACTCTCAATCCAGGCTTAGACCAGCTCGAAGCTATAGAAAAGATCCTTCAACATAAGCCAATCCAGGCAAAGGAATGGGGTAAGGGACTTACCATACCACTAAGACTAACCGTCCCATTTCAACTCTTAGGAAGAAAGATAGACATGTCGCATATCAGCTGTGTTGGAAAAGATCTCTTCTTCGCTAGGCTCCTTGGCTTTTGTTGTACTCGCCCTTCCTTCTCGTTCCCCACTAGTTACAATACTCCCGAAAGAAGCCTTTTCTCGGATGAGATAAAAAAGAATTGACTCCCCCTTTACTAGTAAGGGCAGTCAAAGGGGAAGCCTAACAGGCTTCGGCAATAGAAGCGGTCAGGTTTAAACGGGTTGGTACTGAACTAATGATCGTGGAAGGGGAAAAAGAGGGGGGAACTGCGACTGGATTGAATCTTTTGTGATTGAAATGCCATACATTTTGCATTGATTGATTCAAGGGCTTCCACTTGACCAAATACTCGGTGTAAGGAGGCACGCCATGACGTCGCACTGTCCGGTCCGCAATAATGTACTCCGCCTCTTTGTAAAAGGAATCAACAACAGCAGTAGGCGCTCGATTTGATAGCCCTCTGCTAGGGTCCTCCATGTCTTCATGATAGGGCTTCAAGCAGCTTGCATGGAAGACGGAGTGTATTTTGAGTCAGGAGGGCAGCTCCCATTGATAGGAAACCTTGACAATCCTCTTAGTGATCTTGAATGGGCCTTCGTACTTCCGCACCAACCTCTTATGCACCTTCCTTCATGACTTGAACTGTTGTGGAAGGAGCTTCACAAGCACTAAGTCACCCACTTGGTACTTCACTGGCTGTTAAGAAAGCTCCCATGAAGGCTTTTACGCTTTTTAAGGCTGGATCAATTACTTCATCAGGATCAACAACCTCTAAAGTCGGTTTGTCCAAAGCCGAAGTGGCTACTGCAAGAACTCAAATCGAAAAGATTCGAAAAGAAGATCCCCGTCAATCCCAAGGCTGTCACCTCCAAAGGTCCGCCTCAAAATCCAGCAAAACTCTTACTTCTAGAAAAAAAAAGTGGCCGCTCCGGGAAAGAAAGTTGTTTCTGCACTCCCTGGGAATCTATTTAGGAACTCGCTCTTTAGCTAGAACCGTGTCAACAGTTCAACTCAAAAAAAAACTTAATGCCAATTTCCTGTCCTGAAAGTTCTCAGGCAAAGAGGGACCCATCCCAACAATAAGAAAGAAGAAGAGGAGAGAAATCGGAAGCCGCCGAAATGGGAAGAATAAAAGAGAGAGTGCTAATAGATCTGGACCAGCGCCCTGCTCCCCAGACAGTCTATCTTTTCCAGTCATACCCGAGCAGCCCACTCCAAAAGAATGTCCTCCTCCTTACCATGTTGGTAAGGTCAAGCTGATCGTGGGAATTTTATTCATTCAATAACCAAGTTTCTCTAACGAAAAAAACCTTTGAAACTTCTTTGAATGCCACCTTCCATTTCCAAGATCTCAAGTTCTGAGGCTATCTAGTAGGGGACTAAGGAAGACCTTTCGGATTATGCAAAATGGGCCCTATCAATACGAAGCTGCGAGGGAGCCTTATGAAGACTCTGTCTCGATTGATGCGCCTGCTAATGCTAATAATACAGAATATTTCCTTTTTCATTCAATTATATTGTTTGTATATTGAAAGGATTCTCTCCCCTACCATTGAATGGGATTCGTGTTAAGACAGATTCACTAAATGGTCGTGAAAGATTTTAATTTATACCGTGTATATTTGATCTAAAAAAAACAGAAAAAGCGCTGAAAAGAATTGCTGTCAGCATCTCTTACTAGATTTTCTACTTCTTTGCCAGGATCAAAGTCTTCTCTAGTCATCAGGAAGCGGATTTGAATGAAAAGTCAACATAGGATAGGTCCCCCCTGCGCTAGGGACTTTCAATGAATCAATCTCGCTATCTCAATCGGAAGCTCAAGAAGAGAGAGTATATTCCTTTCAGTAGCCCCTGGTCTTGCAGTTGGGTTGCCCCGCGAAAGCCGTTGCTTGTTAATAGCTCTAAAGTAAGCCGAGCCGTTTATCTTGAATGGCGGCGGTTGTACGATATTCACTGATATCTACGGGGCAACCGAGATCAAAGAGTCTCGTCCTCCCCTTTCAAAACCTCTAATGCTTGCCTTATCTAAAAAATGACGTGGAAGTTCAGTGTGATTCACTTTGATAGGCATCCTATAGGGCAACCCCTCTGCCTTGAATTCATAACCTACATAAGGAAGAACTGAAACTGGAGGACAAGCGGATGTTCAGTCTGAGCTCCCCCCGGGAATCTTGATTCACCAGGAACCAGCACTGGATCAGGAGCAGGATCCCCGGGCGGGCAAACAAAAAAGCACACTTGTCAGCTATTCACCCTCCCCCTAAGTCATATCGATCTATTCATAGTTGAAAAATTAGATATATCATCTATCTATACGTTCGTTAACTTAACCGGTGGGGCTTCCCAACATCCAAGGCCTTAGTTGATCGGTCGACTGAACCTGGCTTTTGAACTCGTCATTCCAGGCGCACTCGACTTAGCTTATGGTCTAAGCCTCACATTCGTCTCCGTCATCTCCCTTTCTTTCTCCAACTTACCTTCGAAAGTCAACACAACATAAGAATGAGTAAAAGAAGAGCCTTCCTTCTATGAACTTGAATGTTTGGTGTCAGAGCTCGTGAAGGAAGAGTCATTCGCCCGTAAACCATCATGACACAAGGGAAAGGGAAGCGTAATAGCAACCCATAAGCTTACTAATAGGGGCATTCCCGATAGAAAGAGCGATCCACGGGAGCCATTGAAACCAAGCTTGATAGGATAAGAGCACTCTAACACGAACAGGACCAGATAAGACATCGCCCTACTTCTAAAGACCGGGTTATCTCTCTGAATCAGGTTACTGGGCTGTTAAGCCATCGAGTCTTCTAGGGTTGGTCGACCCCCTTTCAAGAGGATTCATCCAAGACTCTAGATCTCGTTAATTCGTTGTAGGAGCCCATTCCATAAGGAAGATGAGAGGAACGAAGTGTTGGCATACATGGTTGGCTGGTTATTTGTCTTTCCCATCCCTGCTGCTACTGCAGGTGCCCGGAATTCATGGATTCTCTGGTAGAGGGGAGTCGAGGTGGAATTCTTTGGTGGGCTGGCTTAAAAGAAGCCCCAATTGCAGTTGTAAGAAGGGCGACTTCTGTCATGGCTTTAATTTGAGCTTCAGATCCTGAATCTCCATAAATGGGTAAATCTGGTTAAGGTGACCAGCTTTGTGCGGCAACCGCAAGTGTTGGTACTCTGGATTTGTTATAGCGCCACCATTTCACAATATACATTGTCCGGGAAAGCTAGTCTTGGGATTGCTGTTTTATCCTACGGAAGCTCTTCTATGAAAGTGGAGGCTTTACTCTAACTGGTCTGTTAAAGTCTCCTTGCTACGGCCTTTATTAAATATCCCTAGCTCAGGGCTTACTCGGATCTTTCGTTTTTGTACTCTACTCGTTCGTTCCTTGAAGGTCAAATTAATTAATAGTAATTGGAGGACGGTTAGTGTCTTTTCTGCATGATTCCGGAACGTTATAGCGTTGGAGCGGATTTCAAGGGTCCCTTGACTTGCCAAACGGTTTCCAGTATACCTATACAGTCAGTCTTTACACACATGATAGTGGCAGCCGGGTTATCGACGATTCTACAATAGGTGGCCGCTGGAAAACCCGACTTAGCGAATCACTTCCAGGCTGGCATGAAATCTATCTCGTGCCAGTGGCTCTTGTGCGCCTCATTTAGGCTGGTGGCATACAGTATTGTGCGGAACACTCACAAAAGCCGTGGCCTTCCGCTATGTTAGACCCCCCCTAAAAAAGGTTGGTCCCCCCGGAACTGGTAATCTCCGTTTGACTTTCCAGGAGCCTTGTTCAGCAGGTGCGCAGCAAGTATTCTTTTTTCACAAGTTTGACGCAAGTCGTACCTCCTAGCCCCCTTAGCTACTTGTACTAAAAAACTAGGGCGCTATACGGAAGTTCGTGCCTGCTTATCCCGGCTACAATAACTATCGAACAGCGATCCATCTGAAGAATGGCGCTCGTATATCCCTAGGCGTGGGTCTGTACTTTTTATAGAAGGGCGAAGTTTGGAACCCTATCTTACTAATAATAAGAAAGGGGCAGGTTTCAGTCTTGAAGTCTGTCTTCTTCAATGGATATAATTCAAAGGGCTTGATTGCACCTTGCTTCTAGGCTTACGGAAAAGGGCGAATCCAAAGGCTCTTTACTAATAGAATATCATAGGGACATTTCCTTGAAGAAAGCCGTACTCCCATCAGCTTTCAAGTAGATAAAGAAGTTCAGGCTAGTGACATCAGCTACCGGCTATTGGCCTTTGTGAAAGCTTCTCCTCCATATGTTTGATCCCTTTCCAAGCCTTCCTCTTCGTCAATGATTATGGGTCGCTCCTGTCCTGTAGTTCGATACACTACTCTAAGGCCAGTTGCCTATACAGCATCTTGAGTTTATAGTACAGTCAGCTTTGGTTATCGCTACACCCTCTCGAGACAAACGATTTGATTCAAGCCACTCCACTACTGGTACAGTAGCACCCTGCCTTAAGAATCGCATAGGCACCCGGGAATCCTACTCAGTCAAGAAGGGGACTCCCTAAACGAGACTGCTAGCTGGTATGGAGGGACTTGCTTTGCTTCCTTCCTAGTCAAGCCCTATCCGTCTTACTTTAAAATGGTAAAAGACTAACGAAACTTCCTGCAGATTGCTCGAACCACGTAACCTAATCAATGCGCCCCTAAATCAAGAAAAAGGGATTCCACGGCTCAAGGGACTTTTTAGCCCAAAAGGGAAGCTCGGGAACAGCTTCTTACTAGTAGGGACTAAGTAAGAGAGTCCAATCTCTGAAATAGAGCTTAGTCTCTCCATAGTAGTATACTAGTAGAAGGGCGTAGGTTATGACAACATCCAATAGAGGCAGAAGACCTTTCTATCTAAAATAAATGGTGCTCGATGAAAGGATCCAGATTCCACACAATGCTGTGGGCTGGGGAGAGAGCTGCTCTGCGAAGCTAGGCGTTCAGTCTGCTTATGGAGGAACCATAGACGAAAGAGAATAGAAAGGGCCTTCAAAAAAGAGCGAGGGGGCAACCAACGTCTATATCTTGCTCGTGAGCCGCCAAGTACCAGTCTCGCAAGAGTACTGGCGCAAAAGGATCGGTCCGTCACTTGCTGATCGTTCGCGAGTCGAACTCGCTCTCTTGCCACGCCTTTCACTCACTCGCTTGAGTCGGACTCCATCACTCTTTTTGTTTAGAGGATCATTCGTTCTTCACTCTCTTGCTATTACCCGCAGGGAGCGCAGCAACCGAGGTGCATATTATCATATAGAAAGAAGCGAAGCGTAGCGAATCACATAGAGTTGCCCCTACCTGCCAGCGCGCGGATAGATAGGGCGGGCGAAGGGGATGGATGTCTGAGCGGTTGAAAGAGTCGGTCTTGAAAACCGAAGTATTGATAGGAATACCGGGGGTTCGAATCCCTCTCCATCCGCGAAGTCATAAGTTCTCTCTTGCCTTATCTATAGATAAGAACGAATCGGATCGACTCGACTGATATGATAGATGATGGAATGGGTAGCTTGTGTTATGATGTAGACGAAGGTTCTTGTGTTATGATTTAGTTAGGACTTAGTCTCTCTTTTGTTATCTTCCGCTCCCTTTGTATAGGTTGGGGAAGGGCCGGGTGGATTCCCTTTGGGAGCTAAGTCGAAGATCTCGGTGGTCTTGTCAGTGGTTGATAAACTGCGATTGCAGTTTTCTTTAGGAAGTCCCATAGCTATAATAGTTGGCTTAACAGACAAAGAAAACGGTGGATACTTCCATTGGGTAGAAGGTGACGACCCTAATGAATCGACTATGAAGGTGGCTGTTAGCTACCGCTCCAATTCCTTCATCCTTATTGCCCTGGCTTCGATGATCAACCCCTGGCACATTTAGGTTTTGATCTTCGGCCATCCTGGTCCTCAGGACCCAACACAAGATTTTTCTTAGATATTGACTTTAAAAGCTGCAAAAGGTGTTGGTTGATACGTCCTATCCACATAGAAAGCTTACCCTCTTCCACACACACATTACCGGTGGATGCTACAGCCGCTATCACTTTGGCTGCTGGAGGGGAATGCTTAAGTGAAACTCTCGACGTCTTTTTTGGTAAACGGGATGTTTACCGGGCGCCGTAGTCTTGCCTAATCGTTCGGCCGGAGATGCCTTTGTATGGTATAGCAAGCTGTTTAGCTACTTGTATCGATTTGCCACAGTGTGGTTAGATAAATTGAATTCCTCAGCTTGGCAGGATGGGAATGAAGGTCGAGGGAGCAGGGAAGAAAAGGTTATTCGCTATTGGCTCACCCTTGTATCAGGCCTTGGTACGGCCTATACATGATTGGGCCATGACGGTTTTGGCAAGGTGTTGAATGGATGGTACCTATAACCAGACCCAACCGTTGCAGTACTTGAGAGGAAAGAAAAAATGATTCTCTTTTGATCTCAAGGCTACTACCGATTCCTTACCTCTTATCCTGACGCCCTCTATGATTGCTGGGTTGTTCGGAAATCCCTTTGCAACTTCCTGGACGTTCATACTTTGTTCTGTAGTCTTTCAATTACCATATAGTTTAGATAATCAAGGCTATAGGTCATCGGTTGTGACGTTTACGAAGGGTCCTCGTTTGAGTTCTTGGCCTCTATTCACACATCATATGCTTGTGTGGATAGCTGCTGATAAGGTGTATGGCACGACGAAGCTTTGCGGCTATGCCATTCTTGGCGACGGTGATCGCCGCCGAAAATAAACATGCTGTGCTGGAATCCTCTGGGTTCAGCTGAACAGGCTGACAATCGACAGAAGATGCTGGCCTGAAGAGTGAGGCTGATCCGTAACATCAACTGCAGAAGAATGAGGTTCGAGTTGATGAACAGGAGAAGGCCGCAATACATCTCCATCACCGCCCGGGGATAAAACATTAGGTTAAGGAAAATAGGAGGCGACCCATGTTAGAGAGCATTCAAGGATACATCGAGTCTCTTGGATTTCACGTCATAGCATCTATACCCGGACTGAGCATATCCAAGAAAGACACAAGTGCTTGCCTTGGGGACAATTTCTCTATTAACTGCGCAGGAATATGAACAAAACAAGTGCATCCAAACACTCGCGCCTATATATAGGTGCAGCCCTGTAAGAATTTCGTGAGGTCCCGCAGCAGCTTCTTCCCTCTCTCTTCCCCCCCAAAAAAGGGAGAGAGATGTCCCGTCCCTTCTTTATGCACATCCATATACATAGCCAAACACAAAGGTGTACAATCCGGTCCAAATCTGCAGTTCTTGTTGTTCATTCACTCTAGGTTCTCTTACTTGCGCAAAGGCCAACCGAGAGGGGAGAACGAATGGCTCCGGAATCGATTGGTTCCGAGCGGACTCGTGGAGCTGCTGCTTGGATTATCGTAGAATAAGAGGAGCCGTCTTAGGAAATGACAACACTTAAAAAAAAGACAGATGCCGCCCCAGCTCGACTCGAGACCAAGACTCCTTACAACTCGCACCAATAGCGGCACAGAGCGGCCGGAGATTGATTGAAAAGGCAGCCCCCTACTCGTGCTCGTAGCTCGAAGAGTGTGGTCTGACGGAAAAACAGAAGTCGTCCATATCAAGTGATACGTGAATTGCTCAGTAGTGCTTCGCCACTACCGTAGCTGGCGGAAATAGCTTAATGGTAGAGCATAGCCTTGCCAAGGCTGAGGTTGAGGGTTCAAGTCCCTCCTTCCGCTCCTGGCTTCGTCGTTTAGTGGTAACGAGTGGAGTGCATAAGCCCCTTTAGAGAGGGGCTCAGCCCTAGAGCACCTTGGTTAGGGTTCCAAACCTATCAACCTAAGTTGTTGAAAGGGGCAAGCCTCCTAACAAGTTGCTGGCTTTTCAGCCGTTGCGCGTTAGCGCGCTTATGTTTTTCAGCAGGCTTCTTCAAATATCTCAACCTAGTTGTAGCGCGCAGTGTACTAGTGAATAGGAGAAGCGGATTGAGAAACCTAATGACGGATGGAGGTTGAGGATAGAACATGTTCGGTGCCTCGCCCTTGTCTCCTTCGCCGGGGACTGCAAATGATGGGAATCCTATCGATAAAGAAGAGGCATAGGCATCGCCTCTCGATCCAATCCGTCTTTCCAGGCCTCCCAAACACACTCTTGATACGAAATCAACTTCCCGCCATAGAGAAGAGATCTAAAGTATGGGTCCCCTCAATCACCCTTCCCTTGAACCGGTCACGGAGCTCTCAACTGAGTTGTTTAGGTTCTGGAATTCTATCTCTAGTTGGGGGTTTCGGTTCGAAGGAAGTCAAATAAATGGGGTGCGAGTTCATCTCTCTCGACCTGTTCAGGGGAAGGTCTTTTTTCTATTGATTTATGACTCCCTTCTGGCCTTACCTAACAATAAATAAGGGTTCTTCTCTTTCCCCACGAGGTAAAGCCCTTTCCAGATGGAGTAGTGAATCTCTGTCTTGAAATCCCGCCCTACAGATAGGAGTTCCTATATCTACTGCCCCGAAGACTCACCTTCGGGGTGGAGTGCTGCGAGTTGGATCCGATCCCATCCCAGCAGTCAAAGTCCTTCCTGACCCCGGCTCACCTGCCTCTGAAGCTGGAATGCCTTTCTAGAGGAGGCTACCCGGGGAATCGAAAAGCTTGAAGTGGGATGTGGAATGTGATTGGTGATGTATGGTGGTTATGAAATAGGTTCGGGATCATCTCGCATCTAGATCTGTATCTGCATCTAGCTCTGCTGTTGAGGCGGGAGGGAAGAAGAGATGGGCTTTCTTTCATTGAAAAATCAATGCCTCTCTATGACCGACACTAGTTTTAGGCGCCGTCTTGAACTTCAGGACCGCACTCTGAATGTCGGCCTCAAGTTCCTCGGCTAGGCAACTACTCATCCTTCTTCTCTTCCTTCTCGCCCTTATTTCATTCCAACAAAAAAAGTCTTTTTTTGCCTTCGACTATTACCGGCTGGCAACGCTTGGCCCAAGATGGAATTTGTTTGAAAACTACCAAGGGTGGCGTTCATTTCCACTAGTTCTTGAAAGCGTTCAATCCCCGCTTCTCCCATCTTTATTATCCCTCTCGCATCGGTTCTGCATCAGATGATGAGCCTATGCGAAAACTTTCTCTTTTATTGGCGCCCGGGCTATTAGATTGAGTCGAAAGCCTACTAACGCATAAAGGTTCCGATTCGAGCAAGAGCCCGAACTGGGGAGGCGAGAACATCTTGATCGAAAGCTGTACTGTTCTGAATAGTGAAAAAGACTTTTCAAAATTCGATCAAACCGATCGAGAATCTCATCATCTGTTAGGTGGGCCACCCGACGGACCGAGTTGGGCTGGGCGTCCATGTCACAGAACCTTTCTCTAGCCAAGAATTCCATTATTGATCGAATCGGGGCAGATCAAATTCATTTTAAAATGAGAAATCTACCACACTCAGAAAAAAAAAGCTAGAAAAAAAGAAAAGAGGAAGAGTCACTAAGGCAAGAGCTAGGTAAGCAAGCAAGAAGGAGAGGCTAGAAAAGGCAAGGGGCTCTCCGAAGATTGTGTCCAGGATCTGGTAATCTAAGCCTTCCTTCTTCTGGTCGGCTCGTATTAGCCTGTGCTTTCAACCAGGTAGTCATTCCCTCCTTTAGTCTTTTCAACGGTACTTGAATCTTAAGTCGCGGTCATGTCTCGCCCCCCACAGTATAGTGACCGGTTCCATGTTTCCCCCGAATTTCATCAGTTCCAGGCTCAAGCGCCTGCTCATCCATCTTCATTCCAAAAGCGAACATTTCCATTGAGTGACTGTAACTGCTATGGTTTACAGTCAATAGTTGAACACCAATCCTTTCTCGCCGAGCTTTATAAAGCTTGTTGAGAGAATAGGGAGTAGGGGGGACCTTCGCTTCATTATAAATTTGACCCGGATCTTCTTTCTTCTCCTGCGGAGCCTTGAAAAAGTCACCGGCGGCAGGTAGCTCTACTAAGCGAAGAACCGCTCGCTGCCTTTTCTTCGCGAAGAAAATGTGCAGGTAGCCTAGGAACTCCGTACCGGAGACCTACCTCTCATCTAGGCGGCAATGGTAAGAGCTGGTAAGCATGGTAACAGTATCGGCGGCCGGGAGCCGGCGCTCCGCGTTCTATCTAGGTTCCGCTCTTACGTACGCCCCACCTCACATAGAAGAGGGGGAAGCCCTTCAATAGAAGAACCCGTGTGAGTGGGAGGGGATTGAATCATTCATTCATCGGAAACGTCTTCTTCCGTGATCCATTTCATTTCAACTCTAATTAGTTATCAAAAGAAAAGGCCTACTTTACAAAGGGAACGTCCTTTCCCGGTAACCTTGCAACCTTGCTATATCCCCGCGTTCTTGCACGGCTCGGCTCGTTCGTCGAGCCCTGCTTCCCCCTTCCCCCTCTCCCCGTTCTACCGTCCAAACCAGGCCTATGGAGTATAGCCAAGTGGTAAGGCATCGGTTTTTGGTATCGGCATGCAAAGGTTCGAATCCTTTTACTCCAGATTATGAACACCCGATCGAATCTGTCAAGAACGAGCTGACGACTACAGGGGAAGCGGCTGACTGAAGTCCCTAAGCCCAGCTTGTAGCAAGCCAAAAGTGTGGCTTGAACCTACTTTGCTAAGAGAAGAGAGAGAAGGGAAAGACAGACGGCAGAAAGCAATCCTTCCAACCAGCCAACCCGCGGAGTTGAACACAACACTGACTTCGGCCAGGTTCCACTATCAATCTCCTGGCCCTTGCAACACTCCTTGTTCCGTAAACCGGTCGCAGATTGATCTGATCGGACCCCGCGAGAACCCAGCCCAGTCGGCATCGAAGAATGCAAAGAAGGTGGTTAACAGTCCCGGAGTGATGGTTAGGCCAAGGCAAAGAGAACCACCGTAAGATGCGTTTTAAAGCCCGGAGATGTACGGTGGTGAGAGCGTGCATGAACTTACAAACTTGATTGACAGCATAGCAGATGTAAGGTCTGGTGAGAGTGAGGTACTGAAGGGCGCCAACAATGCTACTTTATTCTGTTGCATCAGAGGGAGGAGAAGTACCCAACAGCACTTACGGCAGATTTTCAGATAAATAAATGACAATTTCGTAGTATAGTCACAGCCAGTGGCTGTGACGTGAACAGCGCTTCGCTCCAACTATGGGCTATAGGCTACACCGTGCTGAATGAAAAAGTTTGCCCATTCCCTTGAATTTGTAGGGAAAACCCCTACCGCCTCTAAATGCTTTTAGTAGCTCTTGTTTTGCTCCTCATTAGTACACCGGGCTGCTTAGGCGGAATACGCAAGCGGTGTGCTTTAAGAGTTTGTTATTCTAATATATCCATTCCATGAAAGGCAAACTTGCATTTTTTCAATATGGGTCGGAGTTGGATCAAACTCCTCCGACTCGCTATTCACCCAGCGATTGGATTGAGATTTCCATTTATTTCGGAATCTTCTCCATCTGAAAGAAGTTGTTCTATAGGGGGCCCCGAGGTCTCCAATAGTTCCGCTTCTGAGGCATCCACTGGGGTCCGAAATGAGCTGGCGTCTTTTTCTCCACAAGACCACTTTACTAAGATTTTAAATTTTTTTTCAAGGGAAGATAGAGGAAATAGGAGCGGACTTGCCATCCAACTGGTCCCCCGAAGAATTCACCCGGCTGGTGATTGGGGAAGAGGAGGTGCTACAATTGCTTCAGCGGGAGCAGCTCCAGCACCTATCGATTTTGCACCTTCTAACATAAAGCATCAACGTCTTATGGAGTGACATTCTTTCTCCCAAGAAGCAGAATTACATAATTTCACATGGATCGATTTTTTTCTGAACACATCACTACACTGGCAGTCGGACTCTTTCTTTCGATAGCTATTTTTGGTGCTTTTAAAACAGGCCAACTTTTCGAACGAAGTACTATTGCGGAGGGTATACATGACTTGGCTCTCCAAAAACTGAAACAAAAGACCGAATCAAAACTAGAAATGCTTTGGAAGCAGTATAAAGAGACAAATGGAACTCTGACATTACCAGAAGGACTCCGTTTCAAAGATGTGGTTGAGCATTCCTTTATTATGGAAACGGAGGATATCAAAGAGCAAATTCTCGGGCTAAACCAAATCTATTTGAATCTCATTAGTAATGGCACTGACAGTAGCTACTTTGTTTACATTCTGGATACGTATGGCCATATTGTTGGTATGTAGTTAGGACTTTGTGATGTAGGCGCTCGCAGCCGCTTGTCAAAGGGCGCTTCACTATGGCAGGTTCTACTATGGAAGGACCAAACAAAATAAAGTTGGTCAGAGGGTGGAATAAAGCGGGGTAAGGGGGAGGGCGGCTCCTCTTACCGATCTTGTTGTAGTAGAAGAAGTGAGAGGGTCTTTAGACACTCGACTGAAAGGAACGAAGTAACTCGACCAACGGGGGAGGAGAGGTTTGAAGACGCTCTACTGTAAGGAGAGTTAAGTGACCTTTGACTAAGAAGGTCTGGGGCACGAACGGCAGAATAACATTCTCTTATGAGTTGGATGAGCTTCTAAATTAAGTCAGTCGTATTCGACGTCAGAATATAACACGATTCAAAGGGACAAGAACCTATTCTTGCAGCTTATTTCATATACGCGTAGAAGACAAGACGAACCAGAAGAGAATTTCATAGGATAGAATCCGCTGTTAGGGAAGCAGATATTGTATTCGCTTGCCCTTCTTCTTGGCTCGTTCCAAGTATTACACTCCTTCCTTTTCACTGCATTAATGGCACACATCTTCTAGTTGGGAGGTCTCTATAAGACTTCTCTTTGTGGTCATTTTCTAATTAAATCAATGGTATGGCAGGCGTGGCTAGTTACTTCTTTATATAATATACCTTGAATCTAGCTCTGTACTTGCTTAAGGCACTAGCTTTCCCAAACCCTGGTTCTATTAAACCACAGACACTTTAACTTTACATTAGGCGCGTAGGACGTCTGCCACCTTGGAGTACTTCTGCCGGGTCATTGTTTCAAGGCCAGAGTCGGGTAACTATCTATCCTACTTATTTACCGGGCCTTTTCTCGTTCAATTCAATAGAATAGAAAGCCAAACGCATTGACTGCGAGGGAAAGGAAAAACTACCCAGTTCTCTTACAAGGCGCGCTATCACCATAGGCGGAGTGCTTTCACCTCCCGGTTGGCTTTGTCAATTCCTTCTTTCTTTTATAGAAAGGGACGACTGGAGCTGGCGCGAAAAAAGAAGGAGACCCTTAGGTTAGTCACTTAGTTCAGGATCAGGATCGCCACCTTCCGATCTTTTGTCGAAAGAGGTTTCGTCGACCCAATCTGCTGACCCAACCCTCTTGTCTTAGGTTTCTTTCCTCTTTTGGAAAGAGAAATAGAGGGGCCCCCGCATCCTTCGTTAACCGAACAGAGCAGGAGCTCGACCTGGCGAACGCTTCGCCCCAAAAGCAGGCCCGCATTTTGGAAGTAATAGAAAACCTCGACCAGCAGCGAGGCCAATCTGGCGTTAATTCGGGGCAAAATGTAGCCGCGCTTTTAACAATGCAGGTTGCGGACTGGGAAAGGGGGTAGAGGAGGATGTATCAAGCGAATTTATCATGAATCAAGATGTCGTACTTCAGTATCTGCTTTCACTTGCTACTACTTATGTAATACCTGGAACGATTTTTATCGTTTAAACCTGGAAACTTTTTCGACGACTGCGAACCTTAACTCCCGAGAATTACCAGGAAAAAGTCCGTGAGACTATAGAAGACGACATCATAGAAAAGATGAGTGAACGTCTTGATAGTCTTTATCGGGAGTAAGGTCTGACCCCACCTACCCATTCTGTCCCCTTTCCAATGGTCATTCGGCGCTTGCTTAACGAAAATCCAGGTTCGACTCCCCAACGAAATATGTAACAAATTACGTATATTATATAATAAGGATTTTGCAAAAAAAAACCGCGTGCATCTTTCTTTTTTCCCATGCTTTCCGTTGGAAAACAACCAACAAAAACTCTCTATACTTCTTCACTACTCCTACAGTAAGGACTCTCTTTCTGTCTGGAGGGAATTCGATTTTCTCAATCTATAATGCCTCAACTGGATCAATTCACTTATTTTACACAATTCTTCTGGTTATGCCTCTTCCTCTTTTCTTTCTATATTTTCATATGCAATGATAGAGATGGAGTACTTGGGATCAGCAGAATTCTAAAACTACGAAACCAACTAGTTTCACACCAGGGGAAGAACATCCGGAGCAAGGACCCCAAGAGTTTGGAAGATATCTTGAGAAAAGGTTTTAGCACCGGTGTATCCTATATGTACTCTAGTTTATTCGAAGTATCCCAATGGTGTAAGGCTGTCGACTTATTGGGAAAAAGGAGGAAAATCACTTTGATCTCTTGTTTCGGAGAAATAAGTGGCTCACGAGGAATGGAAAGAAACATATTCTATTTGATCTCGAAGTCTTCATATAGCACTTCAACTAATCCTGGATGGGGGATCACTTCTAGGAACGACATCATGCTAATCCATGTTCCACACGGCCAAGGAAGCATCCTTTTTTAATCTCAAACTAACTGTCAACATACCATACTGCTCCTAGCGCGAAAGAAGAAGCAGCCTTAGCGCATCCGGCAGCCAGCTAGCTTACCAGCTCGACCTCTGCCACTACTGCTTCGATAGCCAATGCTATCAGATGGCGGGCCTTGACCCAACGGGGGATTGGATGGGACGGGGAGCTATAGCCCTCGCGAATCCCCGTACCGCCACGGGGGAGGAGTCCCTAGAAAAGCTATATGCTTTATGGGAGGACCTCAGCAGGGGCGGAGTCAGATCCTAGACCTTTTGGGAATTAAAAGGTAGGATTTTCCTTAAACCAATGGATCCTCCTTAGAACTCTTCCACTTAAGCGAAAGAGAGAAGACCCATTTTCCCACGTAGTTCGTCGGTCAAACCAACGATTCTCTTCTCAAAGGTTTAGAGAGATCTTTTTCTAGTTAGACTTCTTTCAATACAATGAAAGAACCTTCCCTTCCTATTTGTTTGTCCTGTTAGATAGAAAGAAAATGAGACCCAAAAGAGCCCTGACTTTAGGGGATGGGGGTGAAGGGGTGGTTTAGAAAAGAAAGAATCTCAATTTTCTAATGAATTGGTTCAAAACCTTTTTTAACTGGGTTATTCACTTCTTTTCGAAAGAAGAAAAACCACATGTGGATGAATCCATATCCACGATGCCGAAAGACCAGATAGCCAAAAAAATGAAAGAATACTTTGAGAATAATGACAGCTAAACAATAATCTAGAAGGAGGGATCTTAGACCTTGGCAAGGAAAGCTATATTGGAATATATATTGGCATCTACAATGGGAAAGACCTGAAAGTATAATTCATCTGTAATGAGAAATCGTATGATTAGTGCTTAGGATTTGGTGTGTCTGGTTATCTTAGGTGATCGTGTCAACGAGGAGATTATGGTGTTAAAATGGACCGGTCTAACGGTTGAACCGGAGAGTTGGGAGATAAGGGGAGGGCCCTTCTCATTATCTTTCTTTTCTTTTATTCATCTTCTCATTATCTTTCTCCTGCATTATCTTTCTTAGCTCCTTCTCCTGGTTGCCTTCTTTTCTTTTATTCATCTGGTTTGGGTCTATCGGGAGAGCTATTGTCGTGGTCCTTCTTATCCTTGTTATTATCCTTCTTCTTATCCTTGGTATTGCCCTTCTTCTTATCCTTGGTATTGCCCTTCTTCTTATCCTTTGTATTGTCTTTCTTCTTAGGCTTTGTATTGTATAGAGTTGGTATATTGATAATAAAGGTATTATCATCTTCACAGCTCCACAATGCCAGGCCTTCCCGTCCAGCGTTGAAAGTGAAGGGGAGCGGAAAGCAAGTTGGAGGACGCTCCAGAACCGCGTGATTGATCCATCTGCGCTATTCCCTAATTGAAGCAAGTTGGAAAGCCTTCTGAGCCTCAGCCCCTACCAAACAAACACTATTTCAAAAAATGAAAGCTGACTAGCAATCGCTCGTTTTTCTTATTAGCATGGGATTGGATGTTAATAATGAAAGACAGAACATCTATTAGAAGGCAAGACTAAGTCATTTAGTAGTTTTATATTTCCATTCTGCCAACACCATGCCCACCCTGTAAAAACGATTCTCCAACTGAGAATTTTGAAGTTTCTAATGTGAAGGCTTAGGCTTCCATTTTTATTCTTATTCTAAATTGAATTTCTCCGCCGGGGCGCTCAGTTCCTTCCGGTTCCCAGAGCTGAGGCATAGGCTTAGCAGCTCCTGCTGAAGGCTGCTTTGTTTGGGAAGACGTGCTCTTGTTGTTCTCTTGCTGCTGCGGCGTCAATACAATTCTTTCTCTTCTTTTGCGTGCGGCCCGTGATGTTTTCATCTTTCTTTCTGGCTCTCTGGCTTTTTTCTAGGGCCTACCGGACCCAATTGTCAACAGTGTTCTTTAGCAGGAGGTATGTCTCCGGCTTATTACGTCAGCCATACGTGCATGATTTTAGACTACTATTGAGTTTGGAAAGAAAGAAATCCACGTGCATGGCAAGAAAATTTTTCTCCTAATATTCAAGTTAGATAAGAACTTAAACCATCCGGGGACCGGGATTTCGGAAATCTGTGCAGCGTCTGCAGAACTTGAAGTGGGCGAGACTAAGTAGGCTCGCTGCTTCGCATCATTCGCCGAGATAAGGGCACTTTTCTTTTTATATCCAGATTGGAACAACATTTGAAGGTTCCCCAACGCAAACGGTAGGAGGCAATTTGACCGACGAACTACGTGGAAAAATGCTATCCTGTCAAATTGACAACTGCCGATCCAGCCTGAGCAACAGGCTTGGCCTAGATTTATCTACCAAGTCTGGATATCTCCTCCCCTCTCTTAGAACGAATAAAACACCCGCGATTTTTTGATTCCTATGGAGCATCCAGGGAACAAGAAGTGTCATTATTAATTTACGCTCATGCTAAAAACAAATTAATCGCCGACGCCCCTTACCGGTAGGTTGCGGGAAGGCAGACAGAGGCTTCGGCCACTAGGCCCCTATTCCTCAGATATGCCCACGCCCACGACAAAGGAAGGGGCAAGAAAGCCTTTTTCAACTAGTGAAAATAGCCCTAGCCCAATAGAAGCCCCCAAACCAAGTGGCATCGCGATTTAGCTGTTGTCGAAAGGGAAGATAGTTCTTTGATCCGAAGCAGTTCTTGCTCAAGTTGAACCAGCTGTGAAATAAGCAATTGTTCATGTTCACGAGTCAGCTCTTCTCGCTTTGCTCTTGATGCGGCATAACCGGTCTTAGTGAGACCTGCTGCTATAGAATCAATTGCAGTTAGCTCTATTCCCTGACCTCGGGGAGATGCTTCTTTCAACTAATAAGAGTATGCCATCACTGGTTGTTGCCACTGTTAGAGTAACTGCTGCAATTGAATCTGGATCTGCCTTACTTAAGCCCCGACTTCGCTACACTTGCAACTAGAAGGAAAATTCCCAGTCGACTACTGAGTTTCTCGTGACCCTTGGATTTTCTGCTGCCGATCGAGTACAGGCTTAGAATCAATGCTTTGACCGCTAATGGCGATTCCCAGACCAGTGTAGGCTTGCTTCGCATAGGCGTAACAAGCTAGGTTGGGGATCCTTCTCTTTCTTTATTTACCTTTCCCTTAGGGTGGGAGGTCTAAGAGTTCCGTTCTTACACATCATACCATACCCTTCAAAAAAGACTTAGCGCTCAAAATCTGAAATAAAAATGAAATAGATATTAGTTCTGCAACAGCACCAGCAGACATAAGAGCTTCACCCCTTGGGGCATCTCGAAATAACCTATATATTGACTAGCGGTTTCTTACCACTTTTAGTGTTGATAAACTGTTCAAAGCCCCTTCTTTTGATGCTTTTTTCGGATTGATTTCATTTGATACGGGTTCAGATATTGATTTGCTTTAGCGGGTGGGTGCAATTACAATAGTAAGGGAAGAAGCGTTGTTAGACCTATTTCCTTTCCTTGCCTTGAGGAAGGGTGTATATTTTATTTACCATTACACATGTCAACTCTTGGATAACCACTTTTTACTATAGCAAGCCAAGCATTGAAAAAAGGGGCCGACCTCCAACCTTTTCATGAGTTTCAGCGAGAATATTAAAGTTGACTCCCATAAACCAAACATCAAACGATGAGACCGCTATAGTTTTTCATTCATCCCACAACAAAGGGCGATCAGTGCTGCTGCATTCTCGTTCTATCATAGGTTCAAGAATGGCTGCAATGCAAACTTTATTTTGATAATATTAGTCAATCTTCTACGAGATTCAGATCTTGCTATACTCCGGATATTCAAGATAAGAGCTTTCATCATGAAGTTACTGAAAGTGGGGATGAGCTACATCTTGCTGCACTGATCTAGATTTATATTTAGTAAGAGGTCCTTATGTTGCTTTGGACTTCTCAACTTTTTCAGCTTGAGCAGGAATCTCATGATTCTGATTTTCCTCAACCGGAATGAGGATGCCCCCTTCCACGAAAGGGACAACCAAGCTGCTTCAGCCCTTTCGATTATTAGTCGGGGCTCGCTCAAAATATGTTCCTTATCTGATAACAAAGCAGATTGGTCGAGCCCTTTAAGTAAGCAATTTCTTACCATCCATGATGAAGGAAGTAAGATAAAAATCAGAAAAAGCTTTTCGTCTCCTTGATAGCATAGCTTGCAGTTCTCATCTTTTCTGACCCAAAAGAAGAATCTCTATCGCTGCTGATATTCAAGAGATTCTTTGCTGATCTGCTCACCTGCAATGCGTGGCGAAATAGAATGATTGGGTCGACCTTTGTTGTCTAATCGAAAGGCTTCTCGACGAGGAGAAGGATGAACGAATGACATCATGTATGAAATTACGAACCTACTGATTCCGGAAGACCCCATGAAGCTTCACTCTTCCCTGAGATTGGCCATTGTGCCTTTCCAAGCCTGAGAGTGCTCTGGATGGTCGCTGCAAGAAGGAGGTCAAGTTGATGTTCTCTTTGTCTTTTCTCTTTCTTTTGTTTTCGTATTGAACTCTTAGTGGCTTTTCTCATTCTGTAGAACGATGATGACGCGGAATACTACGCTTTGGAGGCCGAGATTGCAGCGGAAATGGAGGAGGCTTCCGCCAGAGGAGGTATATGTATGGCGGCACTCTTGTTGACTGGACGATCCTTGATTCTAAAAGTACTAACTCTTTAATTGCTGATCGATCGCCCTTGGACTGTTTTGCTTTGGTGAAAATTCCTGCTGAATGGCGAAGGAACTATGCCCTTGACACTACTGAAACCCGTCATACGTATGCTATCCCGAGCGGCGAGGGCTTCTTTTATTCTCCTTTTTACGTAAATACTGCCTCTCCTACTGATCTTGCAGCTGATGCCGATCAACATCCCATGTATGGCTGCTGATTCTTCAGATAGTGTTCATCAACATCCTTCAGCCCCTGGGTCTTCGTCCTTTTGAGTCTATCTTGGAAAAACTTCGGGCGGTCACGCGCGTGGATCGAGCGATCGAGCACGCTGCTGCTGAGCTGAATGAGTCATCTGTCCGTTGATAACCAGAGCCTCAAGATTTCCGTCGATTACGCCGCAAACTCTTCAATTGCATAAGGGCTGCTCGTGAGGGTGAGTTTCAAAAATTGGATTCGAGCAGGTTGTCAAGGAGTTCACCTCTCACCCTTCGCTTAACAACAAGGATCGCATGGCCGTACCCTTATTGAAAAAGATCTTCCAGTGGCAAAAAGCGATCAATGGGCTTCCGGAGACTTATGCTAACAAGATTCGAGAAGCGTTCTCCTTTGTGCTGAGGTGGACGAGAAGGCTAAGGAGATGATTCCCAAGATCGCTCGATTACAGCAACTTGAGGTCCCAGCCAAGGCCGGTTATGATTACCTTACCCATCTGATGGATTTGTTGCGTTGAGTGCACTGAAGCACTCTTTTTTTTTTTTTATTATACAGCTCTGCTTGGTATGACCTTTTTTTTTGTACTTGGTGATGTTTACCTTTATTTTGTGGTGACTTCTGTCATTGGCTCAGCTTACACCCATTTTTTGAAGTAATCGATAGCTACCAAAAAAAAGGCATTCTCTTGGTAGAAGGAGGATAGATCTTACCGATTATGTCCATAGCCCATCCTCGAAACGGCTTATCGGTTTAAAGCTTCAAGATCGGATGGAGTTCTGATACAGGTCCGTGGCGCCTTAACGCTTGACAGCCTTTTGAATATCTTATGCAATCGGTCATTATGCTTGGCCAGTACTTTCCATGTCTTCTGATCAACCATCGTATTTTTTGACCTGCCTGGTGTGAGCCACACACTCCGTAATGCACTTCGTATATTACTCGATCGGTCTCTGAGATACTCAAATATCGCAGCAATACACCATCTGTCCCATGGCGGTATCCACCGATCAAGGTGTCATTTTTTTCCTGTTGTCGATCGATATGAGTCTCGCCCTAAATCCCACCAAGAAAGTAGGTCCTAAGGATAGATTCTAATCTCTAAAAAAAAAACTGTGCATACAATAGCTACGAGCTCCCAGAATCACTGTTGCACGAGTACTGTTGTATCACAAACACACTACCGAGTCCCACGAGTACACTAATGAGAGAGGAAGTACGAGCAGAAATCAGTAGTCACTCTTCGACAACAATAAAGAATTGCGTATAAAGAGAGAGCTAACCAATCGAGCTCTCTTTAAGAGGAAAAGGACCAAGGAGGATGAAGGAGTAGAAGAAGGAGTAGGAGTTAGCTAACATTCAGGTTAGGTAGGAAAAACTAGAAGGGCTGCCATGGAATTGAAATGGATTGCAGCTTCTATAAAACAGTCTTTCCTAAAGTGATTTCCGTTATTTGTATCTGGGCGGGCTGTTACTTTATGAATTAAATGGGTTCCACTGGAACAACAAAGTCTCGAGGAACTTCGTACTACCATGGTCAAAGTGCTCGAACTTTCTTTGACTAACCTGGGGGAAAGTCAAAGCTTGAGAGCTGACAAAGGGGCTTCTATAGTTTATTGGTAACTTCCCTCTGTCCATCAATCCTTTTCTATTCCATTTTTTGTACTATGCGTGGCATGCCTCCTGTTCGTATCTTAACTGCGCAACCTTCTCTTGCAAACAATCCCTTCGTCGCTAACACCGGCCCTATTTCTTACTAAATCATTGGAATGCCTCTCGCGTCCCCGAAAAAGAAAGAAAGGAACGAACGGGATTCGCACCGGGCACAGCAAGCAAGAAGGCATGAGCTTTTTAGACCGAGGCTGGGGGAGATATTTTTACACAACACAGAAATATTTAAAGAAATCGGAATGAATAAGCCCATTCCCTAAACGGAATAGACAGAGACGACAGAAGTCGAAAGGGGGCGATCTCAGCTGACTAAAGGGCTTGATTGAAAGATCCCATCCAATTTATCTCTAACTCATGAGTCTCGGCTCCGTGAAGATGCGTTTTTTCACTATTCGACTCCTATAGAGATAGATGTTTCCATACCCATCAGAAGGGCGATGAGAGTTAAGTAAGCAAAGGGGCTTGCAGATATTTGAAAAGGATTCCTACGCAGAGAGAGGAAAGGCTCAGTAACCTTACTAACGATCGGCCATAGCCTTCATTCCACTGCGCATAAGCTTTGAAGAGGTCCCAAGTATCATAGAAGAGGTAGTAGCTTCTTTGGAGATCTACGAATCCTTGCTGACACTGACTTGAAAAAGAGAATACTATTTTCATGCAATCGAAAGCGGAGCTGTACTTATGGATTTGATCAAGCCAGGACTAAGGTTGTGGAAATTTTCCCTCATAAGCCCGTCAAGAAGAGAGATTTAGGAATTTCAGACTCTACCGCGATTGAGAGTCCCTCGATATACGATTGAAGAAAGCAACTTCTTGCCGTGATCTGGTACGGTTTGAAACTCAGGATTCTAGACTACTCGGATTTTTTAGATAAAGTCCTATTTCAGGAAAGCCTATCAACGATGGGGCCTTGAAACTCTGGGAGCTAGGCAGACAAGCTAATCCGAAAGCTGCGGTCACTTTGATAGGGCTAGGCTGCCCTTTTGACTAGTGAATGACCTAGACTGTAACTTGACTTTGGAACATAGTTAGAAAACTTTTTATTATTCCACTGAGCACGACCACGCTAAGCCTTGTGTTGCCTTCTGGGGGGATATAGCTCTTTCTGGTAGCCTTTACGATAGGAATACCAGCATGCCTATCAAATTTATATATATATATAAATAATTTTTATCTTCCTATGGCTACTGGTCTAGTGATCCCGACTACAAGCAAGGTAAGGCCGAAGTGTTTAGGAAAGAAAAATTGGCATAGCGTATAGACGCGCATCACCAGATCTTGTAATGTAAAAGTAAATTGCTTCGAACTTGAATTTAGAATGTGTATCTATCTCTCTGCTGCCAAAAACTAAGGAAGCATTTTCTTTCTTTTTCGCTTTACGCGAGGTGAGGTAAGACAGCGGGGACCTAGACTCAACGTTGGTTTGCTTTCCGGGCTCTTGTTGACAAAGACATAAGAAAAGTGGGAGAAGCGCCCTATCCACAGAGGAGAGACAGCCGCTCAAACACCATTCCATTTGTGGAGTCCGACCACGAGAGAAAGCTATGCGAGTGGATTTCTTCGACTCAACCTTGAATCTGGAAAGTCTTGAAAAAGTGGTCTTAAGTCAAAAGCAAACCTCCTTCACAAAGGAAAGCGGGAAAGTCGTATAGTAAATTGATTGGAGTAGACTGTACTCTATAAAGGCGTGCAAGCGGGCGATTTGCCTTGCCCCTAGACCATAGAAAATAAAGCCAACAGTGCTACTCCGGACTCAGTCAGTGGTCGGGTCCGACTCCGTTCGTTCGGTTCGCTTAGGTCTGAGCTTATAGCGGTTCAGTTGGTGACGTTGCTTTCTTTCTACTCTAGTGCGCTGAGAAGAGCAGCTGACCGATGTGTCCGGTGCCCAAAGCGTTCTTCCTCCACTACTGATATTGACTGACCTGTTGATAGGATAGCAGAGGCAGTTGAGAGTATATCCGGAGAAAGATAAAGAACCTAACCTATGCAGCCGTAGGGCACACAAAGAGCTCGTTCAGTTTCGTGTTTGGCGAAACCCAAACATTAAACAAAGGGCCTGTCTTAAACAAAAAGGCCATGATTCAATTCAAAAATCGTTCTTTCTTCCTTGTGATGGAGTCAGGTGCGAAGCCTAGCTGATCGGAGTTTGCCGGCATGCCTTTCTTTTCAAGGGGCGTATCGGGGCCTGAAAGTCTTATAGCATCTATGGCATCTTCAACTACTCTTGATCGGATTAACTAGTCCTCAAGTGCCACAGCTTCTTCAATAGAAGGGGATGGGAAAACCGCTGGGATAAGGTTGAATACTTAATGATTGCCATCAGTTGGATTCTCGACCAGCCTTTGATTGCAATAGCCAAGCTTTCAACCTTAGCCTTTTCCAAAGCTGGGGATTCGGAAGAAAGGGACAGCATTCAAAGAAAGAATCTTTACTGAAGGAAATCAAATGCTTGCTCTCATTCCCGAAATGGAAGCAGCTTGGCGAATAGCTAATAGTCATGCTTTGACCCTTTCTGAAGGCGGGTCCATTGCTTGCCCGAGCTGATTGGACAGCTACCGAACTGGCTTGCTTGACTGGCTTACTACTATTTTATTATAAGACATCCCGTAAGAAAGAAGGAAAGGTTATTGGTTAAAAGAAAGAATGCCAGCCGATGTTGTCAAACTTTCCTCCTAGTGTGAAACATCCGATTATGGCTGCTTCTGTTATTGCACATCCGATTCGATAACTGTAAGAGCGGATTCAAGACTTTCAACCTTCAGCTTGGCTCTCGGTATTGAGACCGTCCTACTAGGATAATAATATATAATAATATATATATTACGTGTTAACAAGCGTGCTACTGGCTTTGAACCGGATTGCTTACTCACCTCCAACACTCATCTAATGAAAACTAGCACTTTAGATGGCTGGGAATATTTCATAGATAAGCTGGATTCGAGGGCTAGCTGTCTTCGGCGGAATTCTCAGTTGAAAATGGAAAGATCCTACCTACCGGGGGAAAAGGCTACGCCTCTTCACACCACCTTCGATGCCTTCTCCTATGATGACCAGATCCGCGAAATTCGAAGTACCAAGCCGGAAGCGAGGAGTAAGATCCTTCACCCCATAGAGCCTACCAACCCTATGGCCTATCCCAATCAGCTTTCCTGAATGCTCCTCCTGCACAAAAGAAGGAGAAGACAGAATAAGCAAGATCTCAACATTGACTGACAGAAAGAAGATGTTGAAAGAGTTTTAGAATATATAAAAGATCAGGAATAGACAGCTTCCCTGAAGGGGATTGACGGATCAAATTTGCCAAACTTCCAGAAAGGAAGCATTCGCAGTATGGATTGAAAATAGAGATGAAGGAGTACTGCAACTCTCTCAAAGTGAAGAATCAAAAGTCATGTGATGAGAAGGACCTGAGTCCATGACCCGGAATTCCATTTTTTCCTGATGAGAACATCATAAGCTGTAGCAGAAGGAGTGGATCCAACATTCCCGACAGACAAAGCAAGGATCTGCTGAAGACATTCAGCTACCCTAGAAGTAAGATCTTCACGTCTGAGACCCTCATTCAAATCTTGCTGATCAGATCCTGGAGTCGGAAGAGTAGTATAAAAGCTGTATTACGAGAGGGCTACCTTGATCTTGCTACACCGGGCGGTCCTAGCACTAAACCACGAGTTTCTTTGGAGATTGAGCAGAAGATGGAGCTAGAAAAAGAGATAGATAAGGTGAAAATATGGGACTTGAAAAACCCTCTCCAATCAATGTTGTCACAGCCTGATGTTGAGTTGGTCTTGGTGACCGATGCAAGAGAGAGCCGCTCAAGAGTTCAAAGTTACTAATCAAGGCCATAAGAAAGTGAACTAGTCCTTGTTCTTCTCCTTCTCGGAATTTAAAATAAGAGTTGGAAGGACTAAGTTCCACAGCTTCCAGCATAGCCAAGTCATCCAATTTGATAACTCCTGTATACTCATGTCACCTTTCGGAGTAGATAGAATTTTTCTTTCAAGATCCTATCTCTTTGAAAAGGTTGAATGAATATAGAAACTGACAAGATAGTCCAGTCCCTTGGCTCTTTCCGCTAAAAAATACCAGCTTTTGTCCAACAGTCCATACAACATGCCCGAGTTCGCCACTTCTTACCAGCTTTCCTTATGCTTACTTGTCTAAGCCCTTGCAATGGGAAGAAGACCGGGTGATTTCCCTTTGAAGTGGAAGAGAATTCATGTCTCGAATGCGCTCTTTTCATAGTATAAGATATCCACGCACAGAGATTGCCATGAAAAGGAAAGGGCTTACGACGAATGCCCTGCTTCAGAAAGGCAGGTAAAGAAGGGAAGAATAGTAAGCATAATCATCCAAAGATGCCGAATCATCCGTTGACTGGAAAATCAACTGAAACAGGCGCCTCAGGATCAGCAAAAGCCGAGGAAAGAGGCGATTACACAGAAGATGAAGCGAGAGCTAAAGCTTTTGCAGAGGGACTTTCTCTTCCCAGGAGTTTTCTTTGAAGCAAAGGGCTATAAAGCCGTCAGGAACCGCTCAGCTGTTGGTCAACTTACCTATTTTATAGGTTTTTTTCAGAGTGGGATATAGACACTTATCCTCAAAATAAAAGCGCCCCTCTGTCTATTAGAAAAAGCGGAATCCAATACGAATAAAGCGCAAATGATGGGAAATTGACTGTCAACAATCGAATTCCTCTTCGATCAGTGCTGTGCAATATGTTAGAGATAGGGAATGCCCGCAGTAAATGTTATCGACAACACTGTCTGGGTTAAGGACTTCCCCATTCTATTACTGTCTGTTCGTCAGTCTTTTGCTTAGCGAATACCCTTGTGAATTCGGCATCGGCAGCGGTAGTTAAAGGATCCTCGGGTAGCTATGATAAAGCATGACCGAAGAAAGGAAAGAGCGGATGCGTTCTAAACCGAGCATAGTAAGCGTTGGTGCTGTATAGCGCAGCTACAACAGGTTCTCAAAGTCAAACTAAAACCTCCACCGGGTTTAAGAGATCTAGTCAGACTAGCCTTTGGAAATCGCTTTTCCCCCCGCCCATACCTGGGAAGAGAAAGTACAACCTCTGCTGCATCCTATCCTCTACTTTAGTCGAATTCTTTTTTCTAGAATCACAGACATTGGCTAATGATACCACAGACTTTCTGGTTATGTCATACTCTATTCTATCTACTCTTACTGACCTTCTCTTCTTCCGGCTAGCTCGAAGGGAAGAGCGCTATAAGAGGTCTTGAGCTTGAGGCATGACCCTCCAGAGAGGTTGACAACTCCCGGGAAGTATTTGAAATAAGATCGTCCGGTGGAGATTCTTTTATTGAAGAGGGACCGGCATCATCCCTGTGCGGCCCTTGGTTACTTGTCTCCTTTTCTTCCGCCATATTCATTATGGTTCCGTCAAAGATCCCCAAAG